TTAATGCTAGGCCAGGTTTAGAGCAGACAAAGGAAAAGGCTCAGCTCAGGCAAGCCCTTGGTATCTTGAGTTCCAAGAGAAAGAGGAAGCTACCTCTCTACTAAAGAGATTTGGAATGATTTGACTTTGAACTTTTTCCTCTACTTCTTTCTTCTTTTTCAACCCTTGCCATGAACAGTCCTCTCAGCAAATACATTTGACACCTATTGTAATGATAAAGGGCGATGAGCGCCCATTTCCTGACAACGGTACTGGCCATGTCGGGATCAAAGATTTCCATTTCTGACATGTAGCTATGAGGGAAATTCACGTTGACTGGTTTTCCCGCTATATGATACAAAGATTTCTCGAAATTGGATGCTGGGGAAATAGGAAATTCGGGGCGTTAAGGCGTTAAGTATAACCTCTTGTTTTTTGATGATTAGACAAAACAACCAAAATCAAATATGGTAAGAGAAGATCTATTCCTCTCTCTTACCTTACGCAAAACCTTACGCTAATTCGACGATTCTTTCTTCTGACCTAGTCAAATTGGGCTAAGTATAGAGCTCTTCTGAGCAGCGGAAACCCGACTTAGCTGATTTGGCATTACATGCTTTGCCGACTCTATAGCATTTCATGCTTAGCGTATTCTAATATCATACTTTTTTCTCATTCCTACAGGCTCGTATTCTAATATCGTATGAGAATAAGAGACTGATAGACCCTTTTGAGAATGATTACTGAGAGAATCTTTCTGATGAGAATTTAGCTCAAGAGGCCTCTTTATGACCGGGTAAAGTCGTTTTCTAGGGTATACGGTACTAGTTATCAGCTTCTCGGTAGAGAAATTCTTAGGACAAGAAAAGGAGCTTTAGCTTTTGCTTTTAACTATAGCTTTGACTTTAGCTTTTGCTTTTAACAACGAATGAGTTCTGATCGTGAGATCTATAGGTATAGGACCTACGGCTTTCTAGTTACGTATGAGCAAGCATATCCTAATTCCAGTCGAGTAACCCTTGTAGGGAGGGGCTTATCACAAACAGAGACTAAAGCAAGTCTTGGAGGCTGGTCTTAAAGATTAGAAATGGACTATGAAAGCAAAGAATGAAGCTAGTCTTTCTAAATACAGCTACTTTAGCAATATGCTTAGCACATGCGAGTCGAAGGAAGAAAAGAAGCCAAAGGCTAAGAAGAAGGCGAAGGTAAATGAGAATAAGAAAGACTAAGAGAGACTGAGTACAGTCTCACAAGTTATGGAAGCTCTCCTAAAAGATTCTCGAGACGCACGCATAGAAGTCGTAAGGAAGGAGTTGAAATAAATTACACGTAACTAAAATAATTATTTAAGCTACCCACATTATATATAACATAAGTGATAATTACATAAGAAAAGAAAAGAATTTCAAGGAACTGTCTTTCGCTTATAAAATCTTTGTGAGTTGATCGAGAAAGCAAGGACCCATAGAGCTTAGCCATGAGTGGATCGAAAAGGTCTCGCGAAGCCGGTAATCCTTTGTCCAAGATCCTCTCGGATTGTTGAAGAAGGAAAGAAAGAGGGAATTTATGCTAAACTCCTAGGGATTACACTGTAAAAGAGAGGTTTTCAGGCGTTAGAACTCAATAATGTAATTTTGAACTCTTCGTTTATGCTCGTTGGTTCATACTAAATCTGACTTCTTCCGATTCGACTTGATGAACAACAGCAACCGGTCCATTACCGTAGTCCCTGACCTTTGAAAGCAAAGAAGTCCCCTTGGCAAGTATGCATCTTAGACAAAGAACCCTGTGAGCTAGCGGCGGGAAGTATCTTTTTTGAGTGTGCTAGTTTCCAACCGGGTCAAGGGCGATGGGGAGAATACTATAATATGCTTTCGGGACATTCCTCTATAGGGTTTTGGAGGACTGTCTTCATCTAACTATAAATATCGTATAAAAGAAGAACTCTTACGCCCAACCCCCTCTCATGTCTTTCTTGGTTGGACCAACCCAACCGGTGATTTCCGACAAGTCTTTCTTCATTTTTCGAGCAAGAAGCGGAACTACAGGGATGAAATGAAAAGTGTTTCTTACGATTACGCCCAACAGCCCACTTGAGCAATTTGAAATAATCCCATTGATTCCTATGAAGATAGGAGACTTGTATTTCTCATTCACAAATCCATCTTTGTTTATGCTTCTAACTCTCAGTTTGGTCCTACTTCTGTTTTATTTTGTTACTAAAAAGGGAGGAGGAAAGTCAGTACCAAATGCTTGGCAATCCTTGGTAGAGCTTATTTATGATTTCGTGCCGAACCCGGTAAACGAACAAATAGGTGGTCTTTCCGGAAATGTTAAACAAAAGTTTTTCCCTCGCATCTCGGTCACTTTGACTTTTTCGTTATTTCGTAATCCCCAGGGTATGATACCTTATAGCTTCACAGTTACAAGTCATTTTCTCATTACTTTGGGTCTCTCATTTTCTCTTTTTATTGGCATTACTATAGTGGGATTTCAAAAAAATGGGCTTCATTTTTTAAGCTTCTCATTACCCGCAGGAGTCCCGCTGCCGTTAGCACCCTTTTTAGTACTCCTTGAGCTAATCCCTCATTGTTTTCGCGCATTAAGCTCAGGAATACGTTTATTTGCTAATATGATGGCCGGTCATAGTTCAGTAAAGATTTTAAGTGGGTTCGCTTGGACTATGCTATGTATGAATGATCTTTTCTATTTCATAGGGGATCCTGGTCCTTTATTTATAGTTCTTGCATTAACCGGTCTGGAATTAGGTGTAGCTATATTACAAGCTCATGTTTCTACGATCTTAATCTGTATTTACTTGAATGATGCTACAAATCTCCATCAAAGTGGTTCTTTTTTTATAATTGAACAAAAGCGAGGAGCGGAAGCCAGTCGACGGAGAGGAGCGGATATGAAAACGAAGGCTAGATTTTCTTTTGTCTCTTCCCCGACCAATTCATACCTTTTAGTGAGTAGTCGTCCAATTCCGGCCGGTATTTGCTCCCTTTCTCCGGTCTTACTAATTTGTAAAGATTTGAGATTCCAGGGCAACATCCTATTATTTTAATAAGCTTCTTAAGTTAATCGAGTAGCAGACTCTGATTTCAGTGCACGTGTGGAAGACAACTCTGTTTAGCCAGCAAGCATAGGAAAAAAATCCCCCCGGGGAACTTACTATTAATGCTAATCCATTAGTTCTAGCTCGAAGTTTGCCCTTAGCTGTCTCGAAGTTAGCTGCTTGGCATGAGTAGCTTGGGCAGTCTTAGTGAGTAGCTTGGCTTGCTCATGCGGGGCTTTGGAAAAGAAAGTCACCAGGGAATTCATATACTAATCTTATAATCCAGCTCGAGAAGTTTTTTTGTTTAAAAGTAGATCGGGAGTTCAAGCAGATGTTAAATTAGGGTGAGGTTGACTATTCGGCCACTTAGCTAAACGAAATCCTGAGTATCGACTGTCGTGTGAGTCTCGACCAATGTGTAGCTGCCGTTAAAAGGCTATAAGTAACGGCATTCTCAGCCGCTCAAGAGTCAAGAGACTGACTATCTCTCTCTTTACACAATTTCAGCAGAGTGACTACTGATTTCTGCTCGTAGTTCCTCTCTTGTTAGTGTACTCGTGATAGAGTACTCGTGCAACAGCGCTTACGGCTGCTCGTAGCTATTGTATGCATGGGGGTAACGAGATATTGATTGCACGGTAGTTAGGAGCGAAGACTTTCTCTCGCGGTAGTGCGCTTACGACGTGCTCGCACCGGTCGACTACAAGGCCCTATACCAAGGTATAGTACAGGTGGTGGTCTCTCACTGGGGCGAAGTAAACTAGTTGGGTCCTGACTCTCTGTCTCTGCATCCTGCCCGCTCTTTTTCTCTGACACAATACCAGTCTATTCCGGATCTTCGGAAGCCTGCCAAAAGTACTAAAGATGGAGGAGCGCTCCAGCGAGCGTCATATCGCTTCCAAAGATTTCGAACGATTCGTACAAAAAGGTACTCCTTTTTCCAATGACACGGAGCGGAGGAAGTGTATTAAGGTTGACGATTCGCTTTGTGCGGGCTTGCATCCGATGCCTTCCAGACAACTGCCTTGTCTAAGTAACCACGGAGAAGAGAGGAGATCAAAGAATGCCTACCCCCCTCACTCATAAATGCGGGTACAACAATAAGAACAAGGCGTAAAGCCCTTAATCAGCACGTAAGAAAGAGCTTCACGCAATTGCTCATCTCCTAAACGGGAAGCAACCAAAACCTTGTCGAGGCAAGATGAGATATGGGTCTCTACCTGAGAAAAGATAGAACAAATTGTCCGCTCATCGGTCTTGCGGGGAAATCAATCAACAATTGTTCGCTCAAAAGGCGGAGCCGCCATCATGGCTTTTGAAGTACTAAGGGGAAAGTTTCCACGGTGTTGGTCCTCGGACTGCCCCGGTAACTAGCGTTCCTTTCGTGCCAAGCAACTTCTACAGTTTTTTAATCACCGCACGTTTCAGTAATGGTTAAAAAAAAAAGGGACATACCCTAGTTCAAGCTGCTGGTTACTACCCGTGCCAAAACACTTCCCCCTTTTTGGTCTCATGCGAAAAGGGATCAGCTCCTTACCTTAATAACTTGCTTATCCGAAGCTAATCCTATGGCTTTGGGCGCAATCCATTGGAGCGAGTCAAGTCCCAAAGTCTACAGCAAGCACCCGAAAGTGGGTTTTTTTGTCGAGGAATGACTCTTGAATCCGAATCGATCAAGCTTAGGGAGAACTTTTCTTTATCTAATGTCGCGATAGAACCTTTTTTGATTCTCATGAGAGAAAGTACGAAAAAAACAACAATTGAGATGGAAACTTGTTCCGGCAAGCAAGCCATCCAATCCCTATTTACTAAAAAAAACATACCTGTTGAAGATTTATTTCCTTCGGAGCGGAGGTTTCTCTGCTTGCCATTCAAAAGTATTCGCTTCTGAAAGCTAATTCAGAGTTAGGGATTTTTGACCTTATTTCCCAGGGTAGGAGGTACTTGAAGACCGTGTCTTTAGCTTGAAGTCCGTCATCTCGCTTTCTGAGCTATACGAAATCGCGGATTGAGAGGCTCGCTAGCTTGTTACGACTGAACTAGCCCTGCCTTAGACGGAGACTGAATTGACTGCTAGATAGATGGTTAACTTTACTTTCCTTCGAAAGGGAGTTATAAACTTTCTGCGCTTGCTTCCTTCTGCCCGTGGGGCTGGGACTAGACCATTACCTATGACTTCGACAAGTAAACTTATCTTTCTTTGAGTTCGTTGCACTTGCATCGCGAGACTCCGTATCACCTTGCTGACTTTCTCCTTTGGCGATATTAACATATCACCTAACTCTAGAGCTGGCTCCACTCCGTTCCACTCACGCTGTTCGGGGAGTCGCGGGGGGCAGTGGATGGTAGCCTCGGTTTTCGCTCTATCTATTCTATTATCTTAGTGGCAGACTCGCGCTTTCTACTAGGCTAGGATAACTTCTTCAGTGCTGTCGTCAATAAGGCACAGGCAGGTCGGTGCTTCTTCAGCCCACGGATTGCGATCTATAGTGAACATCAATCTTTCCTGCGAGGACTTACCTATTAACAGACAGAAGAGTCTTGCAGCCTCCCTCGATCGAGACCTGACTATGAACCCTATCTTACCGCTTCCGCTTGAACCACCAGAACACTTGCTCCAACAATTAATTACATTGCCCGCTTTGTTTCACCGATCCACGGAACTTACTTCGCCTGGGCGTCATCTTTCCTTTCATTCACTAGTTGAGTACTTCCTCCTGTCAGATAGAAGCTTTTCAAAGGGTGCTTCGCTTCCACCGGGAGGATTTCCTTGATTGCTCCTATTCCACTACGGCTTTTAAACCTATGAAACTACGGCTATTTGCTCACTGACTCCTATTATTGAGATGGAAACTTTCCGGGTGCGCAAACGAATCACTCCCTTGGAATGCCTCTTTCGAGATTGGAGACTTCTGAAATATCAGCTATATCTGCCGACCCTGAAGTGTGACTTTCCTTGATTGATGAATTGCCCTTTCCGAAACCGTACGGTACGCGATCAATTAGTTATTCATCGAAGGTACTGAGGCGGGAAATAGAATATGGGTAAGATGGCGGAATGAAGCGACCTGCGCCAGTGCTTTTATCCCTTTTTTTAGGTAGGGGTAGCCCAATTGAATGCTTAGAAACCGCATTGAATGGACTTGTAGTATCATTACCCATTTATCGTGATCCAATTCGAAACTGAGCTTATCGGTGGAAAGATGTAGTGTGGCGAACAAAGGACTTCCGACTTGTTATTCATGATGAGGTTAGTGGACGAGAAAGAAGAGAATCAAGGCCGGACGAACCCATCCAGTGGTTTATCTCGCTACATGCCCATCGCCTCGGACCCTTATTTGTACACATCCGCTTCATCGTATGTGTAGATCATAGCCGAGTAGGTCCCTTGATTGCTCCTGTTGGTGATAGTAAGGTTGAACTATAGGAATGCTGGTGAACTAGAGTAATTATATGATTCCCCGTGGTTGAAAATTCATTAGTTTGTCCTAGTCTATGGGCGGGGGTAACCTTCTTTGTGCCGTAGGTTTAGTAGTAATTCGCTATGTCTCTGCTGCTGAACTAGATTAATCGATTGAAAACGAAGGAAAAGTATGGTTGGTAGTTTTTGGTAAAGTTTCGGAAGATAGGAAGCAGGCCATTGTTGAGCATATCTTGGGAATGAAGGAGACGCTAGTCTTACTCAGATGCCTTATTCAAATAGGGGGTGCTCCAATATACAAGGGCAGGTGTAGCATCTCCCTCTAATTGAAAGAATTAGAGCTAGTGGGTTACAAGGCATTTATCTCTCTCCGGCTGGAAGGATCAAACTTTGAAAATAAGTCATTTCTTTCTTACCCATATTTTTTATGCTTTCATTTCCATTTCAGGGAAATGTTTATCATCATCATGTATATGAGTTGTCTGGCGATCCAGAAAAGAAGACCTAGAACAGGATTGGTCAAAACAATGTGGTGGCCGAAGGAGACTGGAGTCAAAATCGTTATTCTTTTCCTTTCTTCAGTAGAATCCCCGGTCCAAAACGCCTACTCAAAACTAAGAGTAAGAGGGGGTAGCCGAATGATATCCCGAAGGGGTCCAATAAGACTTCCTTTCAAGTAATACAGGGACGGACTGATACTCTAACTCCCAATGCAGGAACAGGAATCTAAATGAAGAGGAGGGTTTCGAAACCCATTGAACCTCCCAATCGAATGAATCGTAACATTAGTAATGATCAACTTTACGGAGCCCTATCACTCGGTTAGATAAGAGAATTCCACCCCAGAACAAAAACTACCATATAATGCTATAGAAGCACGCACTTCTTCGTCCACAACAGCAGGCTCTTTCGGTCCTGGCTAGCCGGTCCAGTTCTCCAGTCAATACCTGCCAAAGAAAGAATGTACAATTTGTTGTATCAATGATATTACTCATCAACGAACTGCTAGTTGGAGAGGGAGGTCCATTACGCGTTAGCTACCTCTAGAATAGCCAGACATTCTTGGCCAGGTTTCAGAATGGAAGGAACTGAATTGGCCACGCACGATGAATGGATGGACAAGAAAAAGGATAGTCTAAGACTCTTCGATATGAATTTATACTAGGAATTCGGAAGAATCTTAAATGCTCCCGCTCTGCATGACAGGCGAGGTAGGATAGAGAAGAGGGTTGCCTAGATAGATGTTCTCTATAGGTATGCTATAAGTAGCTAACAGAATGCAATGCCTCCTTCTAGTGGCGGTCGGTCGAGCTGGAACTTGGCTCCGTGAGGGGGAAGAACCTTTACTTTTGCTTTAATTCTATTGGGTGGGAGGCATGGTGGAAGCCCAGCCCGCACCACACGTTCTCTGATTGAAAAGAAACTTTTTCTCCGCTCCGGGAATTCCAGCAGACGTGATACTGGTTCAGCAAACGGACTCAACATTTCACTTACGGAAACAGAAAGAGTGTTCGGGGATATTTGAAAAAGCCTTTCAGATACAAGAATAAAGGCGACCAACGGAAGCTCGACCAACCCTTGAACCTAACCCTCGGAACGAAAGGGCTTAGCTTTTTTCGGGCGCAGATGAAGAAGGCTAGGAAGAAAAGAGTCTTTCTGGGGCAACCCTCTTAAGTAAGTCCGTGTAATCTAGTTCGGAAAGATAGATAGTTGCCAAAAAAAGCTAGGGAAAAGGCTACGTCTCTTAAGAGCCAGGCCCACGCCAGGCGAGTTCAACTATGCGGTAGGAGTTCTGTTTCAACCAGTTGAATTTCCAGTTACTTTTTTTGAGTACGAGCCTGTTTCAAAAAAAAAGGGGATTCCTTACAGTTGGGGCCGAGCGAGGGAAAGATACTGAGCTGAGGCAGCAAGCTAGCCTATCGATCTAGTTGAAGTGCTTTTAACTGGAAGTTCTGTTAGAGCTATTGCGAGTTCCCCTAGAGGAGTATTTCAAGCCTAAAAAGATCTAATTTCATGTCCATCAACCCCTCTGACCTGACCTGAAGAGATGGCGAGAATCCTGTCTTTTTGGCTTAGCTTTTCCTGTTCACGACTCCGATCTTCTTTCATCAGCTCTTCTTGCTAACGTCTTCACTTTCAAGGGAGAGAAGGAACCCGAGCCAACAAGTCGTTCGGTTAGAAAGCACTGAAGGTACGGGGATAAGGAGCGGAAAGCCACTCGTTAACTCTTCCTTTCAAGTTTTTGCTTGGGGGAGTACTGAATCCGTTCTATTCTAAGGTAGGAATCGAGCCAAGCTAGCAAGGTAATGAGAAAGAAAGCAAGTGACCAGGCAGGGTTATTAAACAGATCAGCGAGTGTAATGCATATGAATGTACCCTAGCTCGTTAACGACTGCTCAAAACCGTAAACTTCGTTCTAGCTTTCTTTTCTTCAAAAGTTAGAATCCGAGACTACAAAAGTCAATTCAACGTCCTTACCTTAACCTTCCAGCTAAGCATGAACAGAGTGAAGAGTCGAAAGAGTGGGCCACAGACACCATAGGCAAGGTCACACCAGGGTCACCAAGGGAAAGCGAACCAAAGCTATCCGCGAGTTCCGAGTCGATTTTCACACGAGCTGAAAGAATAGCCATTTTAGTGGAATATGACTCTTGCAAGCAACCTCACCTTCCCAAATGATACTGATGAGGAGTCGTCACAGCTTCTCCCTCGGATCACTTACTTGGCTTTACAAAGCTCCCCATGGTCGCCTTCGATACCATCATCCCAACCAGTTATTCTTATACCCTTACTTCCCCATAGCCACTGGCTCACGACCTTTCGACTCTCGCTAAAGAAGAGAGGGAAATTCACATTCACCCTTAACTTCTCGTACCTCCCTTACTAAAACCCGGACGTGACTGAACTAGCCTCCCCTGTCCCAGGTGTGGGAATACTTAACCATATGGGCCACAGACATAAAAAAAAAGAACGAGAGGAAGAAAGTCTGACCCAAGCGGAGTCACGTCCGCTACGGACGAGACGCAGAGAAGAAAACTCTAATTAAATAGAAAGAACGGACGCGCATAGCTACACTAGAGGAAAAGCGTCCGCATCTTTGATTCCTTCAAAATAGACTCTTCTTTACTATCTTATCTCACATGACAACAACTCATTCCTGGAGAGCTGAGTTAAGAATGCTAATGCTTTGGTTCTTTCCTTTATATAGAGATATAGAGTTTTGGCATAGAACTTACTAAGGTAATGTATGTCCTAACTAAACTCAATCAAAGTCTCATGCTCCTACTCCTTTCTTTAGACAGAGTGATGGCATACTTTTCATTATTATAAGTGAAACCCTCTCGTACCGGATAGGCTTTTGGACTTGGAGCTCACAAATGCGCTGTTGACATGAGATAATGAGTTGTTTGAGTTTTTCTGCTGAAGTCGGAGAAGAGGATGGAAGAGGAGGTAGCAGTTCGTGCTTGAGTTGAATCAGTTGACAAAGAGCTCGAACCAGTAACTTCATTCCTGGGACGATGTAGGTGCCTAAGAAAGGTCATCTACTGCCGATGGAGTAAGCAGCGAAGGAGGTAGGTTTAAAGACGTGTTTATATAATTCGACCTGAAAGCTCGATTCCTACTAGAATACCAGATAAGGACTGTTTTCTAGACTCCCCCGCGCCGAGCTACGAGTAAAAAGGCCTACGTAACTTTTCCCGACTAATAGTGTTCTAAATCTCCGATCCCAACTAAGGGTTCTAAATCTCCCACTTCCCCCTTGCCAACTCGGTAGAGCTACAAAAAGGCAAAAGCAAGGGCGTTCAGGCTTTCCTTCTCAGATGGGGAATAAGGTAAGAGTTTTGGAATTATTTTCTTCCGGGAGCTTAAAAAATATAATAAGACCGAGCTTTCGAGAACTAAGATTTACAGCTTGGCTTTCGAAGGCGTTAAGGGAAGGCCCTCGAAGCATAGATCACTTTTCCAGCCCTCTTCTTGTCAAGGCAGTTGTCTTCTCTGAGTTCTTAGTTCTTCATTCTCCCCCCGAGCCTGAATAGGCTTTGTCTGATTGAATGACCTCTACCGCATTTTGATTGCTTTCCCCTCTATTACTGCAAGAAAAGAATGAAAGTTATCTTTTTTTTGAGCAAAGTCCCGGAGAAGTATGTATGAGAGTCTAAACTCATACTAAAAAGAGTTCTTTTTTATTCTTTAAGAAAAGAAAGGAAGGATAGAGAGGGAGTGTAAGAGGAAAGCATATATAGACAGTCCTATAGGAACTCTTATATAGACCTTCCTATAAACCCTCCCCCCCCAACAAGAACCCGGAGGACACTCACGGGGGCGAGGGCTCGTTACCAGCTCTATCTCACCACCCCTCCTCCCTACGGGGGGTTGGAGCGCAGACGAGCAGCACTGCGGGCATGAACGAGCGGAGGATCGATGAAATTGAGTCTTTCTCTTTTAGTCTTTAACTCACTCTTCCACTCATGTATGACCGTTAATACATACTCGGCAAACGCCCTCTATCCCACCGTAGGGAATACATTTAGGGTATGGAGCCGACGTCGCAGTATAACTTCGCTGCCCGTACTTCTTCCCAAGCAAAGTTACGGATTTCATAGTTCACGCTGCTTGGGGACCGAGCCGAGCATAAAGATAGAGATAGATCCCACCTTCCCTATAATTCGCCCGGTCTCGTGCGGGGCGCCCGAGGCAGTTCTCCGCTGTATGGGACGGACGGTTTTTCGGAACCTATCCGCCTTAACCCATTACCCATTCACAACTAGGGAGTTAGGGGCGAAGCTGACCTCAGGCAATGGCCGCCTTCTTGTTGCCTGTGTTGCCGTAGCTATGACTGTCGAAAGGTTCCCCCCTAAGCTTGGGAGTCTTCTATCTCACATAGACACATTTCACTTAGCGGCTTTATGAGCATCGTTCTAGTACCCATCTTTCCAGGATCCCTAGCTTTCTCCTCGGTTCAGCACTACACAGGTTATCTCTGACCATCACCTAGGATAATTCAGATAATCAAGAAAGATATCCTAAACTCAGGAATAAACATTAAAGAAATAACTTTGTATGCACGGACATTATCAGTGATGCTCTTATTGATTCTTATCTTAGACCTTTCGTAAGCTCACTCTTAGCTCTTCTTTAACTGCCATGCATGTATTTCTTTAGAGTTGTCTACCTAAGGTTAAGGTAAGACCCACGAGAAAGAAGGAAGCTAACGTAAAGTACAAGAAAGGAAGGACATACTAACTCACCGGAGTGGACCTCAGGACCGGTCTAGAAAGCCTAACTCCAAGGACAAGAAAGGAAAGAACAGGAGCAGGTAAGCAAGCAAGGCACATCGAAGTAAGCTATCGGTATAGAACAGCGGATTCTCTCTCAGGTGAATCCCCGCGGCTGATTCTATTGCAGCGAATCTAGCGGTTTCGCTTTATGCTTTATGCCATGTCTTCAAAATCTTCAAAACCAGTCGAGCAATTGACATCTGCATTCCTAACTACTTCATCTACTTCAGAGAAATATACTTAGCTACGCTATGATTTAGGTTATGTCCCCAGTTTCGGGAAGTTCCCCACCCCAACTGTTACCCTCAGGGAGAAGGAAGAGCTGTTTTACACTCCTATTAGTCTCAAAACTGAGCTATCTGCTAAAGGAAGAAGTTCGCAGTGAAACTCATACCTCTTTGTCGAGCTTCTAGCAGCTGTTCTATTGTCTGCTTCCGCTACTTATTCTGTGCTCCTATCCTTTATAGTATAGTCGAGCAGTTTTCCGCGCCTCTCCTTGAAAGAGGAAGATTCAATGAGATTAATCCCTTATGAGATTCCCCTCGGCTTAATCTTAATAAGGTGCGGTTCTCTTTCGCTTCGCACCTCCCTATCCCTATCGGTCGAGAAGTAAACTCGGGATAAGATAGGCTTCTCTCACGGTAATAAATCATGAGAATAAGCCATGAGAGTGAGTGCCAACTCTATGATCTTGAAAGGGTCAAGCCTTCTTCTTTCTCTTGCTTCGATTGGATCGGATAACTATCTTCAATAAAGAACTGTAAAGGCTGCTAAAGTGGAATCATTTCTTTACGGCTCGAGGGGAGGGCGTGAACGAGTCTGTCCGGCTTTCAGGGGGGTGCTCCTAATGATTGTTCTCTCTAGCATTTTTCCCAGATCGGACAAGCTCAGCTAGAGGAGCTTGACCCGTGCACTCAACCAGAGTTTGAGGCTGGAATTGACGAAGAGCCAAAGCACATCTTAGTCTTTGTCGTGTCAGGGCCCCACAACAACTTCCAAAGTCTCGTTCTAGCTCAATTGAAAGGCCTCGTGGAAGCCTTCCCTCGGCAAAGAGTGACTGAATGAACGAAGTGAATGAAGGAACGACTAAAGGAAGGAGTAAGATGACTGATTGAAGGAAGGAGTGAGACCTCCAACTAGGAGGTAGACGATTGACGGAAGGAAGAAGTGATAAGAGGAGGAGAGGGAAAGATGGCTTCCGTTCAATCCAAGGAATAGGCAGGCGATCATCTTTGAACGCTACTACGCATCCTCTACTGCTTGCCCTACTGTTCTGGTAGAACTAGGCTTTTGGCTGAACTAGCATCTTCTTCCAGTATTCTTAGCTTACTGTTTGCTTCCTGCTCTTGCCTCTCTGGCTGCCCTAACTATTTTACCTGCTTGCCTTGCTAGCCTTTACCTGTCTGCTCAAAAGCGAAATGAATAGCCAACTCGCTTAGCTTGTCTTACCCCTGGCATTACTCGCCAGAACAACTAATGTGCTTAGCCAATACACCAGCCACTCTTTCAACTCGCCACCTTCGAATTAAGGAGCTCCTACCATTTATCTTCAAAAGGCCAACCGCAGGAAGAAGACCTGCTGAATGCGAGTTCAATCACGAGGAGATGGGCAAGTCAAGCCTGCTAGTAGCCAGTATTCAAACTAGGGGAAAAACTCTTTCAGACTGGAGTTCCATAATCATAGGAAGAGGAGAGGGAATCTCATTCTCTTTTAGGTTGGAGGAAGAGAGGCTTTAACGCAATTCTTTGCCGCTTCCTTCGCTTCAAGGGATTGATTAAAAGTATTCTACTCGCGGCTTCGAAGACCTGCTCTTTTTAATTAAGGTCTTGCTCTCCTCTCTGAACTGTACGGATAGGATATCTTTGCTTTGCTCCCTCTTTTTCCTCCACTACTAAATCGCTTTCCTCCTTACCTTACAACATTGGTTCTTACCTTTAGGTTACTAAATGGTTCTCTTCGCCGCATGAGACTGAAACGAGTTCACTCCTTCCCTATCATGGAAGTTAGCTCAAAACCTTATCTTCTTTCTAGCTTGGTAATCCCTGTTATAAGAAGTTGAAAGAACGTTTTCACTCGGCCTTTTCCATGAAGCAATGAAGGAGTTGCTCGACGGCGCTCATCTGTCTTTTCGAAAGCCTTAGCGCCGCGCCCTACTCAGAACATAAGAGAAATAGGGTAGAACCGGGCAGAAAAAGTCTCTTCTCCGGGAAAGTCGGGAAGTAGACTTGTTTGTTAGTCAAAGTAAGGTCTTTTTTGAATCACTGGCATTTGAATGAATAGGAAAAAAACTTTCAGTGCCTTCATTCCGCACTTGGTCCCTCTCGTATTCCCCCCAGCTATAGGGGGTTTCCAGAGATTGACTCTATACATGATATTCCTGAATACAGTAAACTCCCCGTGTACCAACGTCCCCACTCCGGTATCCCCAAAGTCCGAACTCTTTAAGCATTCGTTTACGTAAGAACTCTCTTTTCTGGGTGGGCTTTCTTTGATGTCGAGATTGATGGCTTACGGACCGGCGGAAATTTCAGTGATCAATGAATGACTATAGGAACTAGGGCCAAAAGAGCAGAGCAGACTAGCCTCTGGGAGAGAAGGCCAATGAAGAAGGCATAACCGAACCCGAACTCGTAGACTACTTCTCTTTCATATAGCGCTATTCTTTCTGTTGATCTTTTGGGGTAGGATCTCTTTTTGTTCGGCCACTTCTAGGCAGCAGGGGCCAAGTGACGTGATTGTACGCGAGCCTGATACTGGACGAAGCGCTTACCAACAGGCTCTCTCTGAGAGTGGCATGGTCAACAGAGGAGTCAACCAATGGGTAGAACGGAGCCCGCCTCAACGGGAAGCAAGGAAGTAGGCCTACCCGTCGTCCCCAGGAAATTCATTGGAATCGTCATGATAGGCACAACCTTCACCTTAACTGGCGCTGCAACGGAGTACAATAAACTATTCAAAAAAGAAAGGTGGTTTACCACCCTTTTTCAAAGCCTCCATGTAGTTTTTCTTCCCGCGCGGACGATCGATTGTTAATTGTTGTAAGTACTGGTTTGGATTGTTAGGACCAACATCCTTTCCGGTACAGTTGTTTTTTAGTTAACAGAATGGTTTAGTTAAGACTTTAGATAAGCCAATGGAGTAGCTCGTCTCGTCTCATAGTATGAATAAGAAGCAAAGTCAATAGTCACTTCAATCGGCATAATAAAAATAGGCATATTAGGAAGGAACAGGAGAGGGCTAGAAGCTACTCGTTCGTATTGGGAACCACCACAGAAAGCCTCACAACACCCGAAACTTCCCACTCCTATGAGAATGATGACTAAACCCGCTAGAAGCTCGTTAAAACGTGAAAAAACTTCTTCTAATCCACTCGAAAAAAGGTACCTAAATCCTATTCCATGGTGTTAAAGAGCGCTGAGAGCTCATTTTTTTCGTCGATAAGCTCGTAAAACAAGGTTACTCTAATTCCAAAGCCGGGAAAGACTCGTTTTTTCCCTTTACAGCCTTCGTTTCTGGTTCGATTCTTTGGTTGCGAAGGTTATGAAATAGGAGATCCTATTTACAACTGATTTACCCGAAAAGACGAGATTAGGAGATTAATTATAGACCAAGAGAAGGGCTAGCGTTATAGACTTAGATGACTTAGAAGCTGCTTACTTTGAAGCGGATTTAAAAACATAATTTGAATATTTTTTTTTAACATAAAATCGGACTTTTTTTTTCAGACTTTGAAGATTGAAAATCGGGCTTTGAAGCAGACTTGAAAAACTTTCTTTTTTCAACAGTTGGCTCGACTTATTGGCTTTGGCCGCTCGCTGGTTGTCGGGTCAGATTCCATAGATGTCTATTTAGATGTCGATTTCTTGCTTTCGGCTTCAGGTGCTATTTCAATGTTAGATCAGTTTCGGTTTCAGTTGAGGTTGAGGATCCGATTGTGATTTCTGGTTCCATACCTACCAATTAGTGGAGATAAAAAGGCTCTGGAAGAGGTTGCCTAGATTCAGAATGCTTTCTTTCCTGCATGACCCGAAGGGCGAATTTCCATAGATCAGAGCTGACCTACGAACAATAATTGTTGATGGAAAAGAAATAGATGGAGAAGAAGATACCTCGATGGTCTTACCAGAACTCGCTGACGGAGAAGGAAGGCTGGCAGCTGGTGATGGTTGGTCAAGTTCATCTGGTGCTGCACGAACCAACTCACTTTTCTGAGTGTATCACTTCCCAAACAAATGGTCAGAGTGGCCCAAGTCATCACTATCATCACCACTCTGTGGTGCCACTGACGAAGAACAGGTCTTCCCAGGGGCACTACCGAGGGAAGAAGAGAGTCTCACATCTGTACTGAGATTAGGCAGTGCATGAGGAGGATCATGCAGAATACAGAGACTCATCCTCCACGAATGTAACATGCCGAAAGATATGAAGTCGTACGAGGATCAAAGCATCGCCGGGGAATACCCGAGTAAGATGCAAAATGCTATATGAACAGAACAATGCGCCTTGGGAGATAATTGATCTCGGAGTGAGTCTGGACACAAAGCACTTGCACCCTCATGAAAAATCTCCCATGGAATCTTGCCTTTATGATAGCATCAGATGGAGTTCTGTTGATGACATATGCTGCTGCTGGCTTCAGCCCATAAGTACTTAGGTACATGCATTTGAAGCATTTGGCTAGAGCAGCAATAGGTGCCTGTTTTTCTTTTCCTTTCTGCTACTCCATTTTGTTTCGGTGTGTAAGCACAGTATCGTAAATGTATAATCTCATTAGACGAGATAAACCTCTTAAACTCAGTAGAGACATATTCACCTCCTGAATCAGATCTGAAGACCTTGATCTTACATTCAAACTTCTTTTCCACTTGCCACTTTAAATTCCTTAAACCGATTAAAAGCTTTAGATTTGTGCCGTAGCATACCTGGTACACCGAGAATAATCATCTATGAAGGTGACATAATAGCTGTACCCAGAGAGAGACTTGACAGGGGCTGGCCCCCTTCCATCGGAATGGATCAAATCCAGAGGAAATATTCTTTCTTTATTATTATGTTCCATGAATTCAACATCTTTGCCTTGTTGGCAGCTAGCTCCAGCAAAAAAAAAAAATTCTATTTTTCATCTAAAAAAAAAGGCAAGAGTTGATCAGCACCCGTAGATCAATTTGCATGTCAAAATCTGTGGTGCCAGAAGAATGCCGACACAAACTTTCCTTAGATTCTGGCTTTAGCAGCTGCTACTAATGCAAAAACTTTTTCATCCTCCAAGCCCACCTCCTGGTTGTAATCGCTCCCCATGCTTCTTCCCTCTAGCTATCATTCTGCCCGTCTTTAGGTCCCGGGTAAATTCTTGCATTTGAAATCCTTGGTAACTTTACGTAAGGCAGAAGTTCTTTACTTTTGCAACCGGGAACTGAAAGTTTTCCAAGCGTGGTAGAAATTGATGCAGTTCCTATATGGGAGATTGGGAGAGGGCTCTATACGAGCGCCTGTGTATACCATGCAGTTACCTCTGTACGGAATCATACCTAGCTGGTTTTCAGGCTTGTCTGTGACATGATTGGAAGTAACGGCAAGGGGTTCCACAATGGATCTGAGGAGGAATTCACAGGCAAGTTCATGTGAAAGGCTTTCCTGCTGCCTTTTATTTAGTGGAAAGCAGAAGCGGTGATAGCAGTTAAGGGCATCTTACGAGCGCCTTTCTTTCTTTGCCAGGAGAGGTGGCCCAATCACTAATAGATCCGAGATCTCTTTCTCCACAT